AGACATAGATTTAATAGTATCCTGTTGGACTTGGGAAGTAAGAAGAAAGCTCTTTGACATCTCGTCATCTGCAAAGAATTCTCGATGTGAAAACACAGAGACAGAGGACCGATCTTTGAATAGTAAAAAGAGTATATCCCCAGGGTCCCAAATGAATTGGTTTATTTGAAAAAAGCCTTGTTCTGTAGAACATCTAAGTCGTATCTGGTACTGCATGGCTCTACCACTCTGCAAGAACTCCGAATCGTTCGCTTGAAACTCTTCCTCATCTTGAAACTCATCTTGAAACTCATCCTCATCCTCATCCTCTTCCTCTTCCTCATCCTCTTCCTCATCTTGAAACTCATCCTCTTCCTCTTCCTCTTCCTCATCTTGAAACTCATCCTCTTCCTCTTCCTCTTCCTCATCTTGAAACTTATCCTCTTCCTCATAAAGGACCCGCTTGCCCCAAAATGACCCGGCCCAAGAGGGGAATCCTAATTCTCCCACTTCATTCCATTCAGGGGGGTTTACGAAACAATCAAATAGAAAGACCCAAGGGCGCCATATTCTAGGAGCCAAAACTATGTCATTGAATAAACCCCCTCCGTCTTTGTCAAACTCCAATTCGTATTTTCCATAGAGCAATTTCGGATCATAGAGCAATTTCTGATCAAGGATAGAACAAAATCCTTTTTGTATCATATCGAAGGGACTCTTTGGTTTGGGCCGAAGAAGAAATTTCACCTGATCATTATCAAACTGACTCCAATCTTGTTCTGTCCGTGAGGATGCCAACAGAGCGCCTTCTATTTCTACTAGGCCATGAACTAGATCAGAATCATTCTCAACAAGTCCATAATAAGTAATCTCATTTTTTTCATCGGGTCCGGACCAAAGGTCTTGAGCAACCGATCCGGCAGAACAACTCAAAAGATAAAGAAGTATCGTTAATTTCTTCATGCTCGTTCCAAGTTCGAAGTACCATTTGTACAAATAAGAATCCCCTTCGTTACATAATTTCTTCTTCATATAGATAGATATAGGATCTATGGGGCAATTACTTAGAAATCCATTTTGTGCAACAGCCCTTCCTATCTGATAGAAAAGGATCCCATGTTCCTCAACCGATCTTCCACGGGCTCGCAAATCCCAAGTTTGTCTATGAAGAGCAGATCTAATTATATTAGTGTCTAGAATGGATTTCTTCTGTGTAATACTAATCGACAGGGCTTCATTGGTAAGTGCTACAAGATCTGGTACATTGAAACCCATGGGTATGGGCCCGAATCCATTAGTATGGAACATTTTCTTTTCCAAGTGAAATCCCCTACTATATGAAAGAGTGAAAAAGTGCTTTCGTTGTTCTGGAATACTAAGCCTTCGTATCTTAATGCATGTATTTAATTTATCCCCAGCTATTAGAAAGGGATCCACTTTTTGGGGAAGATGAGTCGAAGCAATAACAAGACTATTTCCAGTGGAACATCTTTCACAATCCCTGGAGAGATAGTTCACTAATAGACCGAGGGATAAGTAGTGCGACTCCTTCCCCTTCAGATCATGAATGTTTGGAATCCATATTATGCAAGGAGACATTGCTTTTGCTAAGTCGAATTGAACGATGAGAGAAAACAATTGGGTTTGTGCCGGCGGTACCCTATACAGAAACACATTCATTTCCGTTAGAAGGTCCAGCTCCCAATCAAGGTCACGGTCGATCTCGTCACTCACATCAATATCGTCACTCACATCAATATCCTCATCCTCATCCTTTTTCTCTTCCTCTTCCTTTTTCTCTTCCTCTTCCTCTTCCTCATCTTGAAACTCATCTTGAAACTCATCACTAAGAAAATCCTTAGGCTCGTTATTCCAGAACTTGTTCAGAACTACTGTAATGAAAGGAACATAGGAGTTTTTCGCTAGGTATTTGACCAAATAGGATCGTCCAGTTCCTATAGAACCTATCACTAAAATACCCCTAGAAGGGGATAGGACTAAGCGGAACGAAAAGGGTTTTCGGAAATGAAAACTATTCGCCCCACACAAGGTTTGTGAATAAGTTATTGTCTGATAATGAGCAAGGAATATCCGCCTTTCTGCTAAACAAGGTGTATTGAATTCATAATTCAGTAGATACTTGTTATGAATGTCAACTAAGTATCGTAAGTAAATTGCTCCTGGCCCTTCAAACATTTGAAAACCAGAGTCATTCTTTGATAAATGATCACTATGAGTCAGACTCAATAGAATTTGATCAATCCTTTTTTCTGTCGTTAAGTTGACGAACTGAACCAAGAATTCTCTTTCTTTATCATCAACCGAATCACTGTTCGCGAACACGGATTCTATTTTATCATAAATCCAAGGACCGTTCACGTTTTTTCTTTTTCTTATCAATGAATAAATCTCTTTACTTGTATGACTGAGATGTCTCGTATTTCTCGAAAAAGTGATTCGGTTGATGGGATTTGGTATCATACTTATGAGATCGATAAGATTGATATTCCAATTAAAATGT